AAGCCCAGGGCTCGAGGACGGGGTTATCCTATAAAAAGATCCACTTGTCATATAACTATCGTATTGAAAGATATATCTTTAGATGAAGAGGAAGAAATAGATAAAAGGAAATTCTATAAATTAGAGCTGAGGAATACTTAAAAGAAGAATATTTTATATTATAAAAAATACAAATACGCTATATTATGTTATGCTTAAAAAAAATCGAATGAATAAAAAAAAAATACAAACGGATGTCACGTTTCACGATATATATAGTAGTGGGGGATTATGGGACAAAAAATAAATCCACTTGGTTTCAGACTTGGTGCAACCCAAGGTCATCATTCTCTTTGGTTTGCACAACCAAAAAATTATTCAAAGGATCTACAAGAAGATCAAAAAATACGAGATTGTATCAAAAATTATGTGCAAAATAATATGAAAATATCCTCTAATGTAGAGGGAATTGCACGTATAGAGATTCAAAAAAGAATCGATTTGATTCAGGTCATAATCTATATGGGATTCCCCAAGTTATTAATAGAAGACAGGACTCGAAGAATCGAAGAATTACAGACGCATGTACAAAAAGAACTCAATTGTGTAAACCGAAAACTCAACATTGCTATTACAAGAATTGCAAATCCTTACGGGCACCCCAATATTCTTGCAGAATTTATAGCCGGACAATTAAAGAATAGAGTTTCATTTCGCAAAGCAATGAAAAAAGCTATTGAATTAACTGAACAGGCAGGTACAAAAGGGATTCAAGTACAAATTGCAGGGCGTATCGACGGAAAAGAAATTGCACGTGTTGAATGGATCCGAGAAGGTAGAGTTCCTCTACAAACCATTCGAGCTAAAATTGATTATTGTTCCTATGCAGTTCGAACTATCTATGGGGTATTAGGCATCAAAATTTGGATATTTGTAGACGAGGAATAATAAGAACTTACTTGACTTATATTTAGTTATATCTGGTGATAAAACAAAAAATGGCAAACTCTTTCATTCTTTTTCTGGTAAATAAAAAAAAAAAAAAAGAACAATTCTATAAGGTTGAATAAAAATTCGATTAATCATTTGATATAATTGCTATGCTTAGTGTGTGACTCGTTGGTTTTTTTAGGGTTGGGATTCCAAAAAATGGACAGCCCATAGTACAAACTGATAACTATAGAACTAATAACCAACTCATCACTTCGTGTTATCTGGATAGAAAGAACCAGTCAAGATATGATATATAAGTCATATCATTGTAGCAACTGAAATCTTTTTTACATAAAAAAAAAAAATCTGATTATGGGTTGTAAAGCAATATAAAGTATACAGATAAATGGAAGGGTGAGAGAAAGATAGAAAAAGAATATTAATGATATATAATTCCAATATGTAAGGTCTATGAGTCATCTCATATAAAGGGAATGTAATAAAGCATCAATACTGATTGATCCATAATTAGACAAATCCGTGCATAGAACAAAAAATCAAGAGCCCCGAGCCAATAAAGACTGAGAAGGTTGACTCAAGAATAAATTTAATTGGAGGCTCCGTTGTAAAATTCAGACCTAATCATTAATCGAGAAGTGGTGGGAACGACAGAACCTGTGAATGCATAAGATTCTATTGAAAACGAATCCTAATGATTCATTGAGTAGGATGGCGGAACGAACCAGAAACCTATTCATTTATTCTGAGAGGTCATGTCATAGACTAATCTTACAACTGAATGTTGAAAGAGTAAATATTCGCCCGCGAATTTTTTTTTATTTCTAAATTTTAGTCGATTCGAAATAAAAGGAAAAACAAAATAAAGATTCATTATAGCGTTCTACCAAAACGACATTATCTATAAATAGAATACGTGTTAAATTATATATTAAAACACAAAAAATTTCTAATTTATAATCGATTAGATCAAATTTCAAAGAATCCCACGATTCCATATATTATTAACCGTGTATTTTTTTTTGTTTAATTTTTTAAAATTGTTTAATTCGCGAGGAGCTGGATGAGAAGAAACTCTCGTGTCCGGTTCTGTAGTAGAGATGGATGGAATTGCTAAACAACCATCAACTATAACCCCAAAAGAACCAGATTCCGTAAACAACACAGAGGAAGAATGAAAGGAATATCTTATCGAGGTAATCGTATTTGCTTCGGTAGATATGCTCTTCAAGCGCTTGAACCCGCTTGGATCACATCTAGACAAATAGAAGCAGGGCGGCGAGCAATGACACGAAATGCACGCCGCGGTGGAAAAATATGGGTACGCATATTTCCAGACAAACCTGTTACAGTAAGACCTACAGAAACACGTATGGGTTCGGGGAAAGGATCTCCCGAATATTGGGTAGCTGTCGTTAAACCCGGTAGAATACTTTATGAAATGAGCGGAGTAGCAGAAAATATAGCTAGAAGGGCTATTTCAATAGCGGCATCTAAAATGCCTATACGAACTCAATTCATTCTTTCTGGATAGGAATGTAGAAACAAACGAAAGGGGTTTTGGGGATGAAAAAAAAACAATTGCAGGTTTCTTTTTTTGTTTTGAACAAATAATATTTCTTTTTTTTATTTATACCTTTGCATTGAAAAAGAAAAAACCGATAAAAAAATGATATGATTCAACCTCAAACCTATTTGAATGTAGCGGATAACAGCGGGGCCCGAGAATTGATGTGTATTCGAATCATAGGAGCTAGTAATCGACGATATGCTCATATTGGTGACATTATTGTTGCTGTAATCAAGGAAGCAGTACCAAATACACCTCTAGAAAGATCAGAAGTGGTCCGAGCTGTCATTGTACGTACTTGTAAAGAACTCAAACGCGACAACGGTATGATAATACGATATGATGACAACGCTGCGGTTGTTATTGATCAAGAAGGAAATCCAAAAGGAACCCGAATTTTCGGCGCGATCGCCCGGGAATTAAGACAGTTAAATTTCACTAAAATAGTTTCATTAGCACCTGAAGTATTATAGGGGAAGACCTTAATATAGTATTTGAATGAAATTGATTTAATTTATTTAATTAATTAGTAAATTGTTTATCTATCACGTATATATCTTTAATAATTCATAAATATTAAAAAATTAAGAAAAAAAGAAAAAGAGCATGTTGATTATATCAAAATTAGGGGGAAACAAAAATCTTAGTTTATCATGAGTAAAGACACTATTGCTGACATAATAACCTCTATACGAAATGCTGACATGAATAAAAAAAGAACAGTTCGAATACCATCTACTAACATCACTGAAAATATTGTTAAAATCCTTTTACAAGAAGGTTTTATTGAAAACGTGAGAAAACATCAAGAAAGCAATAAATATTTTTTGGTTTTAACCCTACGACATAGAAGAAATAGGAAAGGACCATATAGAACTGTTTTAAATTTAAAACGGATCAGTCGACCCGGTCTACGAATATATTCTAACTATCAACGAATTCCTAGAATTTTAGGCGGAATGGGGGTTGTAATTCTTTCTACTTCTCGAGGTATAATGACAGACCGAAAGGCTCGACTAGAAGGAATCGGCGGAGAAGTTTTGTGTTATATATGGTAATCTTTATAATAGCCGACACGGTCATATTTGTGAAAAAAGAGAAAGGACAAGTTTATAATATTATCCCTCTTACATTAGTTGATACTTCAAAGCGGTTTTACTTGGAATGAAACAACAAAAATGGATTCATGAGGGTTTAATTACTGAACAACTTACCGATGGTATGTATCTTCCGGATTCGTTTAGATAACAAAAAAATTATTCTGGTTTTTGTTTCGTAAAGGATTTCATGTAGTTTTATACGTATACTACCAGGAAATAGACTAAAAATTGAGGTAAGTCCTTATGATTCAACCAAAGGGCGTATAATTTAGAGACTCCAAAGCAAAGACTTGAATGATTAGGCGGTTTTTTCAATTTCAACATTCTTTCGTGAGGATACAATTCGAAATTCAAAATTTCAAGAAACTTATTTTCTTCCAATAAGTAGATTCGGAATTAAAAAAAGGAATGACAAATATGAAAATAAGGGCCTCCGTTCGTAAAATTTGTGAAAAATGTCGATTGATCCGTAGGCGGGGACGAATTATAGTAATTTGTTCTAACCCGAGACATAAACAAAGACAAGGATAATCTTTCTAAAACAAAAAGACTCTCGAAATCTAAAGGACCCGATGTACAGATGTACAAATAAATAAATAAAATAAGTAAAAAAAAAAAAAAAAAAAAAAAAGAATAAGGATCTGTTTTGACATGAAATGGATATATCCATATATCTCTGACTTATATTTATGAGATGATAAAATATGGCAAAACCTATACCAAAAATTGGTTCGCGTAGAAATAGACGTATTGGTTCACGTAAGAATCCACGTAGAATCCCCAAGGGAGTTATTCATGTTCAAGCAAGTTTCAACAATACCATTGTGACTGTTACAGATGTACGGGGTCGAGTAATTTCTTGGTCCTCTGCCGGGGCTTGTGGATTCAAGGGTACAAGAAGGGGTACACCATTTGCCGCTCAAACCGCAGCAGGAAATGCTATTCGGACAGTAGTGGATCAAGGTATGCAACGAGCAGAAGTTATGATAAAAGGCCCGGGTCTCGGAAGAGATGCGGCATTAAGAGCTATTCGTAGAAGTGGTATACTATTAAGTTTCATACGGGATGTAACTCCTATGCCACATAATGGCTGTAGGCCTCCTAAAAAAAGACGTGTGTAAAAATAAACATTGAAGAGATTTCAAGAGAAATAAATAATTCAATGATTTGATCAAATAATATACTATGGTTCGAGAGAAAGTAACAGTATCTACTCGGACACTACAGTGGAAGTGTGTTGAATCAAGAGCAGACAGTAAGCGTCTTTATTATGGACGCTTTATTCTGGCCCCACTTATGAAAGGTCAAGCCGATACAATAGGCATTGCAATGCGAAGAGCTTTGCTCGGAGAAATAGAAGGTACATGTATCACACGCGCAAAATCTGAGAAAATACCACA